CCAATATCTATTAGAACTCCCTTTACTTGCAGGAGTACATCTTGGATCTGTCGATTATGTTATGGCCGTAGCCCCACTCATGGCGACCTGGTCGAATTGGGAGAAGCAGTAGGTATTGTTGCGGGTCAATCTATTGGGGAACCCGGGACTCAACTAACATTAAGAACTTTTCATACCGGTGGAGTATTTACGGGCGGTACGGCGGAACATGTACGAGCTCCTGATAATGGAAAAATTAAATTCAATGAACATTTGGTTCATCCCACACGTACACGTCATGGCTATCCAGCTTTTCTATGTTATATAGACCTATATGTAACTATTGAGGGTCAAGATATTCTACATAATGTGAATATTCCACCAAAAAGTTTTATTTTAGTTAAAAATGATCAATATGTAGAATCAGAACAAGTCATTGCCGAGATTCGCGCCGAAGCATCCATCTTGAATTTTAAAGAGAGGGTCCGAAAACATATTTATTCTGACTCAGAGGGAGAAATGCACTGGAGTACCGCTGTGTACCATGCACCCGAATATACATATGGTAATGTTCATCTCTTACCAAAAACAAGCCATTTGTGGATATTATCAGGAGTTCCGTACAGATCCAGTATAGTCCCTTTTTCGCTCCACAAGGATCAAGATCAAATAAATATTCATTCTCTTTCTGTCGAACGAAAATATATTTCTAACCTTTCAGTGGCTGATGATCAAGCGAGACACAAATTGTTTAGGTCGGATCCTTCTGGTAAAAAGGAGGGGGGGGTTCTTGATTATTCAGTACCTGATCGAATCATATGTAACGGTCATTGTAATTTTATATACCCCGCTATTCTTGACGAGAATTTTGATTTATTGGCAAAGAGACGAAGAAATAGATTCATCATTCCATTACAATCGAATCAAGAACAAGAAAAAGAACTAATACCGCGTTCAGGTATCTCGATTGAAATACCCATAAATGGTCTTTTCCGTATAAATAGTATTCTTGCTTATTTCGACGATTCTCGATATAGAAGAAAGAGTTCGGGAATTACTAAATATGGGACTATAGAGGCGGATTCAATCGTCAAAAAAGAGTATTTGATTGAGTATCCAAGGACAAAAGAATTTCGGCCAAAATACAAAATGAAAATAGATCGATTTTTTTTCATTCCCGAGGAAGTGCATATCTTACCCGGAGCTTCTTCCATAATGGTACGGAACAATAGTATCATTGGAGTAGATACGCGAATTACTTTCAATATAAGAAGCCGAGTAAGCGGATTGGTCCGAGTGGAGAAAAAAAAAAAAAAGATTGAACTCAAAATATTTTCGGGGGGTATCTATTTTCCTGGAGAGACAGATAAGATATCCTGGCACAGCGGTATCTTGATACCACCCGGAACGGGAAAAAATCATTTTAAGGAATCCAAAAAATGGAAAAATTGGATCTATGTCCAACGGATCACACCTACAAAAAAAAAGTCTTTTGTTTTGGTTCGACCCGTAGTCACATATGAAACAGTGGACGGGATAAATTTGGCAAGGCTTTTTCCCCAGGATCCCTTGCAGGAAAGGGATAATGTGCAACTTCGAGTTGTCAATTATATCCTTTATGGAAATGGCAAATCAATTCGCGGAATTTCTCACACAAATATTCAATTAGTTCGAGCTTGTTTAGTATTGAATTGGGACCAAGAAAAAAAAAGTTCTTCTATCGAGGAGGTTCGGGCGTCCTTTGTTGAGGTAAGGATAAATGATCTGATTCGAGATTTCATAAGAATGGACTTAGTGAAGTCCCCTATTTCGTATACCAGAAAAAGGAATGATCCGGCAGGGTCAGGATTGATCCCTGCTAATGGCTCAGATCGCACCAATCTCAATCCTTTTTATTCCAAGGCAAGGATTAAACAATCGCTTACTAGGCATCAAGGAACTATTCGTACGTTGTTGAATAGAAATAAGGAATGCCAATCTTTGATAACTTTGTCATCATCTAATTCTTCTCGAATAGGTCCATTCAACTGTTTGAAATATAATGTGACAAAAAAATTCAATAAAAGGGATCCGCTACTTCCAATTAGGAATTCGTTGGGTCCTTTAGGAATTGTCCCTAAAATTACGAATTTTTTTTCATTTTACTATTTAATAACTCATAATCAAATCTTGGTAAATAAACATTTGTTGCTTGACAATTTAAAACAGACTTTCCAAGAAGTACTACAATATTATTTAATGGACGAAAATAGGATAATTTATAATCCAGATCCATTCAGTAACATGATTTTGAATCCATTAAATTGGAATTGGTATTTTCTCCATCACGATTACTGTGAAAAAACATCGACAATAATTAGCCTTGGGCAGTTTTTTTGTGAAAATATATGTATATCGAAATATGGACCCCATCTAAAATCGGGCCAAGTTCTAATTGTTCATGTTGACTATTTAGTAATAAGATCTGCAAAGCCCTATTTGGCTACTCCAGGAGCAACCGTTCATGGCCATTATGGGGAAA